CCTTATCGGATTTGAACCGATGACTTACGCCTTACCATGGCGTTACTCTACCACTGAGTTAAAAGGGCCGTTCGATTCAATTACTGAATGAATCGGTAGACGGATAAGATCTATTTCTATATATATATATAAGTATATGCAGTAGACTCATAGTGGCTAGTAGCTCTCAGGAATGAGAATTCTAATTTACTTAACGTGTTAGAGGGTAAAATGGGTTTATTGATATTGGATTTGATAAATATCAATGCAATGAATTGTTTCAAAGCCGATCATAATTGGCTTATCAGAACAGAACGAAATTCATTTTTTTGATTTGATTAATACATGTACCTTAGCAATTCGACATAGATCCAATCCATTTTATCGAAAGATGTGATGAAAAGATTTGCTTTATTTTCGATAACTTCTTGCTCCCTATTCCAAAAATTCCCGATTTACTTTTTGTTAATTTACTGGCTTAGCGTGAGATAGAAATATGCCTGTCTTGTCGTAATAATGAGTGAATCAATGAATGAAAGTGGAAAAAATTAAGGTTAATTCCCCCTTTTTTTTTTATGTTTATGTCAAACCAATCACTTCCCGAAAGGATCTTCTACTTTGTCTTATTAATATAATCTAGTTTCTTTTTATAATATCTATTTTAGATAATAATACATTAAATTTATCTAATTTATTTCTATTTCTATATAGAATAGAGTGGCGATTAAAATGAATGATTTACTGAGTATAAATCATGAATCAAAAATGGAAAATCATAAAAGATGGAAAAAGCTTTCGCATCTAGTCATTATATTGACAATTAAAAAAAACTGCTCATACTATCAGCATAGTATGGTCGCGGTCAGGCAAATTGGCCCCCATCGTCTAGCGGTTCAGGACATCTCTCTTTCAAGGAGGCAGCGGGGATTCGACTTCCCCTGGGGGTAGGGTACTACGAAAGGAAGTTGATCATGGATTATCAATAAACCTAGAATTGATTCTTCCTGGGTCGATGCCCGAGCGGTTAATGGGGACGGACTGTAAATTCGTTGGCAATATGTCTACGCTGGTTCAAATCCAGCTCGGCCCAATAATTCGCTGATCCGCCATAACATAAAATGCCCATTTTTTTGTATTTTGTTTTCCAGAAAAGCTAAACAAAAAAAATTAGGAATTAGGGAAGAATAAAAAAAGTCCAATTTTCTGATATATCGATCCCTACCGCTATTTTTTTTTTTATTTATTTAGTTGTTCCCATAAATTCTGACCTTGATAACGCTCTAGATTCATATCAGGATCATTAAATAGAAAGAAATAGAAAGTTTAATGAAAAAAAAAAAGAGTAAAGTAAACTAAACAAAAAAGACTCTTTTTTTCATTTTGAAATTGATTATTGAAAAATTTATTTGTCAATAACGAAACGATTGCTAGTAACTAGTAATCCGCGTCGCTCTCACTAAAGTGCATACCCGTATGGATATCAATATATCACTCGCGCCTTTGTTTGTTACAACACGGAGATTCTACTCTAAAATCTAAATAGAAAATGCCTTGAATGAAATCAGAAGACTATCTATGCTGTACGTTTTTCTTTATTTCCTTTTCTTTATTTCCCTGGGATTGTAGTTCAATTGGTCAGAGCACCGCCCTGTCAAGGCGGAAGCTGCGGGTTCGAGTCCCGTCAGTCCCGACGGATACAATTTTTTTTTTAAACTCCCTCCCTTTTCTGTCAAAGGGGATACAAATGGCAGAATTTCATTCCCAACGATATCTTTTTTTTCTATTTTTTGTTGGGGTTTATTTGTAAACTATTTGTAAACGGTGAAAGTGGAAAAGCAGTCTCATGATACATCATCAGATGATTGTACAAGGAAGGCGGTAGATTATCGAAAAGAAAGAGTGGAAAAGAATATATATAAATATAAATAAAGGAAAGGAATTCTTTTGATTGGACCAGGAATCTGTTTTTGTATTCGGTGTGGATAAAAGGTCTTCCTATGTTATACTATTCAATTCTCGACGGTGAATCGATTTGATAGCTTAGATATTGTTATTCATGATATTGATCCGATTCGATGTCATTGAAATGTAAGTCATTGCATTGAATTTACAAGCGACAAGTTTATCATCTCTATGGGATTAAATCCCGAGTTATTGCGAAGTAAAAAAAAAACAATGAAATTATGGAAGTAAATATTCTGGCATTTATTGCTACAGCGCTGTTCATTCTAGTCCCTACCGCTTTTTTACTTATAATATACGTAAAAACTGTCAGTCAAAGTGATTAATTTGAATGAAACTTGACTTTTTATCAAGGATTTTAGAAAAAAAGAATTCCAATTTCACGTCTTAAATCTTAAATAAAATGAATGGACTAGAATCAGCAGTATCCTATAAAACTCGATAGTATGGTAGAAAAAAAAATACGAATCTTTCTACCATACTATCTATATCTATTATTATAATGTATAAAGATACAAGCTTAATATAGATGAATCCACAATATGCATCTTCATATATGTCGATATCAATTAAATATATGTACATAGTATCTCAATGTAATCCTTTTTTTTTTAACATTCCAAAGAAGTAATTCATTGAGCAGCTGACAGATGATCCAAAGAGTTCTACGGTAACTTTTCTTCGTATTTCGTTTCGAAAAAGGGTATACCCTGCCGATTTTGAATTTACCTTCTTTTCTTTGATCCATGATATGAAATGAGTCAATAAAGCATGGCATAGCATAAATGAAATTCAAATAAAACAGGGGGTAAGTGTGCAATATGTGACTACACTAAGGCAAGATCTTTTCAAATTTTTAAATAAAAGAACTACTTTTTTTTTTTCTCTTTGAACAGTAAACAGGGAAGGAAATAAAAACAAGCAAATACAGAAAACAAAGGGGGGTTCCTTGTCCCTCATTGTCCATTTATAACTCTGGTAAGAGCTGGTTCATCAAATATAGACAATTTTGGAGGAATTCTTTTTTTTTAATAAATTTTTTAATAAATTGCCTATCATCCATCCGGATTCCTTTTCCTTTCGAAATACGAACGTGGGAATTCTTGAAATGTTTGTTTGATTTTAATTGAAAGGGTGTTATTCATCTATATTATTCATAGAATACATTACTCCACTAGAATCCAAGAATTTCGAAATGTAATAAAACAGTTAAAATAAAGGCTTTGTAAAACGATCTAGAAAACAATTGATACGGTTTGATTCCTCAACCCAATTAGGAGTACCCCTAGAGCCCACTTCTTCCCCATACTACGAGTGAAAGAGAAAATGTAAAGACTACCATTAAAGCAGCCCAAGCAAGACTTACTATATCCATGTGTATTATGTCCCCTATCTCTATGAATATGAAACAAATATGAAGGAATTTTTCCATTATTGTTCACTAATAATAGTGGAATTACTGGCACAGAGTCAAAAAGAAAAGGGAATTCTGACACACCACCGTTGATGAAACACTTCAATAAATCCGCTTCTAACAAGTTCTTATATGATTTCTAGTAAAATTGAGAACCATTAAGCACAAGCAAAATACGCAGTAACCTTTTTTTTGGAAGTCTCAAAAGAATGTTACTCGCATGTATCAATAATAAGACTTATTCTTTCTTTTGGTGCCCCTCATTAAGTAAAAGCCAATTATCTATCCAATCTAATATTTATTTAATTTGATGCCTGAACACTCAGAGACTTTCATCAGTCTGTATACAAAGTATCTTCCAACCCTTCTACAACCATTCATTAGTTAATTAGACACTCCCGTTATCCAATCTAATTGAAGACTCCCCTAGTAGCCCCTCCGTTAGTAGGGGGGGGGGGCTCCCATATCGAGATTTACGGACTCCCTTCCACTACTTTAATTTTTCCTTGAATCCTAGACGTTAGGATTTCGAGTTTTTTGTTGATCAGGCGACACCCGGATTTGAACTGGGGAATAAGGGATTTGCAGTCCCCCGCCTTACCGCTCGGCCATGTCGCCAAAGGGCTACAAACAAAAATGAGAGTATCCCCTTTTTATTTTTTGATCGGATCCATGCCTTCAATTGGTTATAGTATCTCAAGACACACAATATCTAAAAACTTTCCCTTTCTTTTTTCTTTTCTATTGAAAAAAGAAAATGTGGATTCTCAGTTACAAAAGTCAAAATTCAGGACAAATAAATTAAATTGGAACCATTAACTATTCACTATTGACTGCAAATTTATGTTATGTTATGGACGATTCGATTCTTCTTCACTTGTCTTTTTCTAATGGTATAAGAAAATCAAACTGGATACATAACTAATCAGTATTGATTTTTTTTCAATAAAAAAACTTTCTGAATTTCAAGTATATTATTTTCAAGTATATTATAATAATATAACAGCAATTATGAGTCTAGGTAAACCCCAGAACATAAGTTGTTACACAGTTATAGTTATCTAATGAGGTATTTTATCTATCTAGATATGATGTCCATAGGGAATCAGCAAGAAATTATCGTGTTTCAATTTTTCATTGAATAGATTAAAATAAAAGAAAAAATCGACTTTTTGATAGAGCACGCCATGTCTTGTCTCCACTAGAGCGCTATAATGGAATAAAAGAAAGACATATATAAATAGAAATGCTATATCTGCACATGTTTAATAAATACAAGCCCTCTTTTCGTACGCACTTCAATCATATTCTAAAAAAATAAAAAACGAAAAAAGTGGGTAAAAACATCTCTCTTCTCTGCGAATCGTTTTTTGAACAATGGAGTCCATGAAAAAATTAAGCGCTAGAAAAATAAACTCTCTCCCTCTATATATTTTATATATATTTTATGATTATTTTGTCTTTATCTCAAGGAACAGATCAAATCAGGAATTCCTTTCAATTTTCTGGTATTCAATCGGATTGGAATATGTAATATCATAATAATGGTAGAAATTGAATTCTTATTTTTTTTTATATTCTATACAAAACTCCATACGGCTAAATGGCATTTATCAATTCTTTTCTGTATCTGTTTGTTATAAAT